ATGAGTTGGTTGCCTTTATATAAAGCTTGAGTTTTGATGATTGGGATAGTTAGTATATTTTTGTGAAAGTTGTTAGGCTTGTGGGTTTTCTTAGGGGTAGTTTCCATTTCTTTGATTTGGTTGATTAAGGAGTCTCTTTGTACTGTTAAGCATTATGCTACAGCTTTTTGGGTGTTTATTCTTAGGGAGGTTATTGTTTTTGGGACTCTTTTTTGTTTATGTGTTATAACGGTTGAGGATGATTTGGCTCCTTTGTCTAGTCCTTTAGAGCTTCCTTTGTTAGGTTGTTTTATTTTAACCGGTTCTTCTATTACGGTTACTACTTACCATCATTACTTGGGTTCTTATTATAGTCGTCCTTTTTTGTTGTTGACTATAGTTTTGGGTTGTAGCTTTTTGGTTTTGCAGGCATTTGAGTTTTATGATTGTGAGTGTGACTTAACCTTTTGTGTTTATGGTGCTGTCTGTTTTAGTACTGTTGGGTTGCATTTTTTGCATGTATTTGGGGGTCTTGTTGCTCTGTGTTTTCTTTACTTTTCTGGTGATGCTGTTCCTAATTCGAATGTTGATTTCGTTGTTTGGTACTGACATTTTGTGGATTATATTTGGTTGTTGGTTTACCTGATAATATATCTCGCTTAGTTTGGTTTCTCTTGTAGGTTAGGTTAAAACCGTCGATTTGTGGTGTCGGAGAGTTCTGTTGAGCGGGGGAAGATGTTAGCTGTTATGCGGGGGAATGTTGTTGATTTGCCTACTAATATATCCTTGAGTTATTTTTGGTGTGGTGGTTTTATGATAAGGAGGTTTCTTATTATTCAGGTGTTGTCTGGGGTTGTTTTGTCTTTATTGTATGTTGCTGATAGGTTGTTGAGGTTTGGTTGTGTTTTAGATTTTACTTCTGAGGGTTTGTTTTTGTGGTTGGTTCGCTATGCGCATATTTGAGGGGTTACTTTTATATTTTTGTTGTTTTTTGCTCATATGGGTCGTGCTTTATATTATTCGAGTTACAGTAAGTTGGGGGTTTGAAATGTTGGGTTTGTTCTTTATTTGTTAATGATGGTTGAGGCCTTTTTGGGGTATATTTTGCCTTGACACCAAATGTCTTTTTGGGCTGCTACTGTTTTGACTTCTATATTGCAGAGTGTTCCTTTTGTAGGAGGGGTTTTGTATGAGTATGTTGTTGGGGGGTTTTCTGTTACTAATATTATGCTGGTCCGTGTTTTTTCGGCGCATGTTTGTTTGGCTTTTGTTATTTTAGGATTTAGGGTTATCCATTTGTTTTACTTACATAAGGGGGGTTCTAATAATCCGTTGTTTGTTTCTGGGGGTTATGGTGATGTGGTTTTTTTTCATTCATTTTTTACCAGTAAGGATGGGTTTGTGTTGTTGTGTTTGTTGTTTTTTTTTGGGGTTTGTATGTTGGTGTTTCCGGACTTGGTTTTAGATGTGGAGAGTTATATTCAGGCGGATCCTATGGTTACTCCCGCTTCTATAAAGCCGGAGTGATACTTTTTGTCCTTTTATGCGATGTTGCGTTCTGTAGAGTCTAAGGTTGGGGGTTTGGTTTTGGTTTTAGTGTTTTTGTTTTTGTTGTGGTTGCCTACTTTGAATAAGGCTTGTACTTATAGAATAGGGCGTCAATATATTTTTTGGTGTGGGGTTTCCTGTTTTTTGTTGTTGACCTATTTGGGGGCTTGTCATCCGGAGCCTCCTTTTGTTTTAATAAGTAAGTTTGCTAGTTTGTTGGTTGTTTTGTTGTTGGTTATGTTTAAGGGATTGTGGTTGGTTCCTTATTCTGGTGGATTTCCTCGCAGGTTGGGGTTTTAGTATTTATTGTGGTTGGTGGCTTGGTTAGGTTTTTATATGTTGGTGTTTTAGTGATTGTTTTTGGGTTTTTTCTGTCTTTAGGTCGTTTGTTGAATTGTTTGATTGTTGTTGAGAATCTTAATGTGTTGTTGTTGTTTGTTTGTCTTTTAGGTCAGTGAGAAGAATTTCGTATTATTTTCATTGCTTTGATGGTGATTTTTACTATTGAGGTTACTTTGGGATTGGTTGTTTTGACTCGTTTGTGGGATTTCAGAAGTTTGATTGGTACTGTTGGTGTTTAGGTGTTGGAGGTTTGGTTCTAATTAAGGGTCTGTTATTATTGTTATCTGGTATTGGTATGTGGTTATTGGGGTTGTATTATGTGGAGTTTGGTGTTTTTGTTTTTGATTCTGTTAGTTTTTATTTCTGTTTGTTGTCTTTGTTTTTAGGTATTTCATTGGTTTTTGTTTTGAGCGAGCTTGGGTTAGGTTCAAAGATTATGTTAGTGTTTAGTTTGGTCTCGTCTTTGTTGTGCTATTGTTGCGTTAAAGGTGTTTGGTTTTGGTGTTTTTATGAGATGTCTATCCTTCCTTTGCTTTTTTTGTTAATTTCTGAGTCTCCTTATTCTGAGCGGTTTATTGCTTCTTGGTATTTGTTGGGGTATATTGTTTTTAGTAGTTTGCCTATGCTTCTTTGTATACTCTATCTTGGGGGTATTATGGGGAGTTATAGGGTCCAGTCTTGGAGTATTGATTGTGTCGGGTTTGGTGTTTTTGTTGTGTTGGCTGTGATGTTTATTACTAAGATCCCGTTACCTCCCTTTCATGTATGGCTACCTATAGTACATGCTGAAGCTAGTAGGCCGGTATCTATGTTCTTGAGGGGTTATGTAATGAAGTTGGGTTTATTAGGGGTTCTTCGTTTTTGCTATTTTCTTTTATCGGGTTTTATTTTTAGGTATTGATATGTTGGTTTGTCTTTAGTATTCGCATTGTTATTCTTTTTTAGTGCTTCTCGTGAATTGGACGGTAAGCGTTGGTTGGCTTTTTTAAGGTTGGCACATATTGTGGTAGTTTCAGTTTGTTTTAGTTTTTGTTGATTTGATGAGGCTTCTTTGTCTTTGGTTTATTCTTTGGGGCATGGGTTGTCTGCGGGTGTTACTTTTATGCTTTTGTGATTGCTTTATGAGGTTTCTGGTAGTCGTAATTGGTTAGTTTTGAAGAGTGCTGTTTCTGGCAGGTTGGCGGTTCGGTGTATATTGGTTATGTGTGTTTGTAGTGTGGCTTCTGTTCCTCCGACAGTAAATTTTTTTTCTGAGGTGGTTATTTTGTCTGAAGTAGGGTTTAGTTGGTTGTTCTATTCTTTGTTGTTCTGTGTATATTTATTTGTTGGTGGTTTGGTTCCGGTTTTTTTATTGGGGTGCTTGTTGTCACGCCACTGTACTATTGGGTATGATCGCGGTTATGTTGTGAGTTATGTTGGGGGTATAGTATTCTTGGTGGTTTGATGTTATGTGATGTTTGTGGTGTTATAATTGTAGTCTGGTGTGTTGGGCATATTATGTTTTGGTCATAGGGGTAATTTGGAGTTGGCTACAAGGGTATTGATTATCCCTTCTAGCTTATGAGTTTAAAGCGTTAGTTTGAAGAGCTGAAGTTACAGAAATGTGGTGGGAATGTTGTTGGGAGGAAGAGTAAGTTAAGGGTGTTTAAACTGTGTGGTTCATGTTCATAAAATACGATTTCGTCTCTTCTTATGTTTGTTTCTCGGCTGGGTGTGTTATATAAACTTGTAGTAGGTTTTGTGTTAGGCGGTTGGAGTGATTATTTGTATCGGATGTGTCTGTTTTTTTTGTTGTGCTGTTTTCTTTATCTTCGTATGCCCTATTTGTATGGTTTGTTGGGGTTTGGTCTTTTTTTAATCTTTTCGGTGATTCCTCTATTTTTGGCTTTGTTTTTGGGTCGGTTATTGGATGTTGGGCTGTTCAGGTTTTTTAGGGGGTTTGTTCCTTCGGGGACTCCTTTGTGGATTGCTCCTTTTGTGTGTTTGGCTGAGACTTTAAGTTACGTTGTTCGTCCTATTGTTTTGATTATTCGTCCTTTTGTTAATTTGACTATTGGTTCTTTTGGTGGTGTTGCTATAGGAGCTTTAGGATTTAAGTACGGTTTCGGTGTGTTTGTATTTCTTGTTGTTTTGTTTTTTTATGAGGTTTTTGTTGCGTTAGTACATTGATTTATTGTTTGCAATATTCTTTCCTTTTCGGAGAATCATTAGGTTTGGTGGTATATGCGGGGGGTAGTTATAGGGAGTTTTGGAGTTTTGGGTTTGTTGGTGTTTAGTTTGTTGGTTTTTTCGGTTGGTAATCTTTCCCTATTTTGGTTATTTTTGGAGTTATCTACTCTATCGGTGGTGCCTTTATTTTTTTTACTCGGTAATCCTTGATGTTTGTCTGGCTTGTTTAAATATATTATTGCTTCTAGTGTGTCTTCTTCTTTAATTTTGTGTGGTATTATGAGTAAAAGTTTGTTGTTTATGTTGCTTATTGGTTTGTTTCTTAAGTTTGGTCTTTTTCCGTTTTGAGGTTGGGTGTATGGTGTGAGTTTGAATTCTAACTGATTGGTTGTTTGATCTTTGTCTACTTTCTTGAAGGCTCCGATTTTTTTTTTGCCCTTCTTTTTGGCAGGGGGTAGTTATTTTTTGGTTAATATTTTGTGTTGTTTGAGGTTTTTGGTCTTGTCTGTTCTTTTTTGGTTTTATACTTATGGTTGACTCTATTGTTGGTGTCATATGATGTTGTCTTCTAGTGCTGCTTTGGTTGCTATGTCTTTTGTGTTGTCTTCGGATGTATTGCTTTTGGTGTTTTTTGTTTATTGTGTGTGGAGGTCTTTTGTTATTAGGTTTTTAGGGTGTTGTAGTGGTTCTTGGTTTGGTAGTGTTTGGGGTTATTTCTTTTTTTGTTTTCTTTTATTGTCTATTCCTGTTTCTTTGTCTATTTTTTATAAGTTAGTTATGGCTTCTGGGATTTTTAGTTGTTGGTTTGTTGTTTTAGTATCTTGGGTTATTTATAGAGTTTCTGAGCAATGTTATTTGTTGAAGTTTGTTATGAGGTTTGATTTGCCTAAGAGTGTTTTTGGGGGTTTGGCTGTTGTTTAGGTTTGGGCGATTTAGTTTATTGTAGAATTCCTGTTTTACGCATAGGGGGAGAAGTTTTTCTGTTGCTAGTTTGAGGGGCTGGGACGGTATAGTTTAAGTTGAGATGTGTGCTCTGCGAGCATTCGGTAGAGGTTTCTTGCCGTTGTATCATTTCTAGTCTAGTTAAGGATGTTGCTTTGTCGTGGCGGTGGGGTATGTTTTGTACGGGATGAGTAGGTGGTTTTGTTGTTGAAAGTTTTTTATTTGGGTTTGAGTAGGTTTTTTGCTTTTGTTATAATTATGGTTTTTGTTGCATTTTTTATACTTGGTGAGCGTAAGGTGTTGGGTTATATGCAGATTCGTAAGGGGCCTAATAAGGTTGGTTTGTGAGGTTTGTTGCAGAGGTTTGCGGATTTAATGAAGTTAGTTATAAAGTTTAAGTTTGTGTTTTTTCAGAATCGTAGTTGGTTGTCTTGGTGGGGTGTTTATTTGTTGGTTTTGTTGGCTTGTGGCTATTGTGTGTTGTTTTTTTTTAGGTTCGGTGGTGTTAGTAGTGTTAAATTTATGTTGTGGTTTTTAGTGGTTACTAGTATGACTGGTTATAGGTTGTTAAGTGTTGGTTGGGGTTGTTATAATAAGTTTGCTTTGGTTAGCTGTGTTCGTTCTGCTTTTGGGTCTGTTAGGTTTGAGGCTTGTTTTATGTGTATTGTTGTTTTGGTTGCATTGGTTTGGGGGAGTTATGGTGTTTCTTGTTTGTTTGGTGAATTTGGTGGTATGTGAATGGTTGTTCCTGTAGTTTATGGTTTGTGGCTGGTGGGTATATTATGTGAATGTAACCGTACTCCATTGGATTATGCTGAGGCTGAAAGTGAATTAGTTAGTGGTTTGAATACTGAGTATTGTAATGTCCCTTTTACTTGTTTATTTGCTTGTGAATATTTGATTATGGTAATTTTTTCTTGATTTTCTTCTCTTTTATTTTGGGGTGGTAGGTTTGTCTTAGGTTTGGCTTTGTTTCATGTTATGTTTTTTGTGTGGGCTCGTGCTACTTTACCTCGTGTTCGGTATGATTATTTTGTTAGTTTTATGTGGCGTTATGCTCTTTTATTGTTGGTGTTTTCTTTTTTTTTTGTTATTTAGTTGGTTTTTGGTGCGTGTAGATTATATTTGGTAAAATCGTAAGGCTGTTAACTTTGAGATGGTGTGTTTGCCCGCGGACGTGTATGTTGCAGTTTAGTAGTTTAATGAAGAATGCTAGCTTTGGGGGTTGGAGGTCTCTGGTTTGGAGTTGGCTGGCCGGTAGGGCTGCGTTAGCAGGTTACTGTGATATAGTAATAGTGAGAGTTTTCTTCGTCGGTATTTCTGGGGGTAGCTTAAGATTAAAGTTTGGAATTCTTACTTCTAAGATATCTGGTTTGGATTCTTCAGGATGTTGTTTTTTGCTGTTTTGGGGTTGTTGTTTTTTTTGATTTTTTTTTTGGTTTTGGTTCTCCATGCTTTTTTGTGGAATTTAGATTTGGGGATTTTTTCTGGTGAACGTTCCTGGGTTAGTTCTTTTGAGTGTGGGTTTTTGTCTCAGCGTGTGACTGAGAATTATTTTAGGTATACTTATTTTATTCTTTTGGTGTTTTTTGTGGTTTTTGATCTTGAGGTTTCTTTATTGTTGAAAATGCCTCTTCAGGGGGTGTTGTATAAGAAATTTTTTAGGTATTTGTTTTTTTTGGTTTTGTTAGGTATTGGGTTTTTGGTAGAGGTTCGCCGAGGTTATGTTCGTTGAACTTATTAGGGTTTGGAGGATTGTTAGGTTGTCGCTGCTAACGATGATTTGGGCTTTGGTTGCTCGGTTCTCTTTTAGTTAGTGATCTAGGTTATTTTGGACTGTCTGTTTTCAAAACAGGAGGTGGCTTTGGTCGGTTGCTGTCTGTGAAGTATATGAGTTGGTTGTTTACGTTGGATCATAAGCGTGTTGGTTTGATTTATATGGTTATTGGTCTTTGGGGGGGGTTTTTTGGTCTTTCTTTGAGGGTGTTGGTTCGTTTGAATTATTTAGATCCATATTTTAATTTGGTTTCTCCTGAAGTTTATAATTATGTTGTTACTGGGCATGGGATTATAATGATTTTTTTCTTTTTGATGCCGGTGTTGATTGGGGGTTTTGGTAATTATTTGTTGCCTTTATTGTTAGGTATTCCTGATTTGAATTTGCCTCGTTTAAATGCTTTGAGTGCTTGGTTGTTATTTCCTGCTTGTGTTTGTTTGCCTTTTGGTTTGATAGGGGGTGTAGGTGTTGGTTGAACTTTTTATCCACCTCTTTCTAGGTTGGATTATTCTAGGTGGGGGGTTGATTTTTTGATGTTTTCTCTTCATTTGGCTGGGGTTTCTAGTCTTTTAGGTTCTATTAAATTTATTTGTACTATTTTAGAGGTTATGTTGGATGAGGGTACGGGTCGGCATAGTATTTTGGTTTGGGCTTATCTATTTACTTCTGTTTTATTGTTGTTGTCATTGCCTGTTTTGGCTGCTGCTATTACTATGTTGTTATTTGATCGTAAATTTGGTTCTGCTTTTTTTGATCCTATGGGAGGTGGGGATCCTGTTTTATTTCAGCATTTGTTTTGGTTTTTTGGGCATCCTGAGGTTTATGTTTTGATTTTACCCGGGTTTGGGGTTATTAGTCATATTTGTGTGACTTTAACTAATAATGATTCTTTGTTTGGTTATTATGGTCTTATTTTAGCTATGGCTGCTATAGTATGTTTAGGTAGTGTTGTTTGGGCTCATCATATGTTTATGGTGGGTTTGGATGTGCATACTGCTGTTTTTTTTAGTTCTGTTACTATGGTTATTGGTATTCCTACAGGTATTAAGGTCTTTTCCTGGTTGATAATGTTGGGGGGGGGTAGTTCTGTTCGTATATGGGATCCTGTTGTGTGGTGAATTATAGGGTTTATTGTTTTATTTACTATTGGTGGGGTTACTGGTATTATGCTTTCTGCTTCTCTTTTGGATACTTTGCTTCATGATACATGGTTTGTGGTTGCTCATTTTCATTATGTTCTTTCTTTAGGGTCTTATAGAAGTGTTGTTATCTCTTTTATTTGGTGGTGGCCTGTTGTGACTGGTTATAGTTTGAATCTTTTCATGTTGCAAGGTCATTGGGTTGTTTCTATGATTGGGTTTAATATGTGTTTTTTCCCTATGCACTACCTTGGTATGGCGGGGTTGCCTCGCCGGGTTTGTGTTTATGATCCGGATTTTTATTGGCTTAGTGTTGTTTCTAGTTTAGGTGCTCTTGTCTCGGCAGGTAGTGCCTTTTTGTTTGTGTTTATTTTGTGGGAGTCCTTTGTTGTAGGTAATTGTGTTGTCTCTTCTTGAGGTAGCAGGTCTTTAGTGTTGAATGTTATTACTTTGCCAGGTCCTCAACATAATAGTTATATGAATGGTGTTGGTCGCTGGGTTTTTTAGTTGTTTGGGGTTTGTTGGGGGGTTAGTTTAGGTATTTTTAGAATTCTGCTTTTGTAAAGCAGAGGTGGTTTTTGGCTGCTCTCTATGTTTTATTGGCTGTGAGGTTGATTTTATTTGGGTTTCGTTTTTTAGATTACCTTTTGCATCATGATTTGTTGATTTTTGGTTTGGATTGATTGTTTCCGAAGAGTACTGATTTTTGTTTTGCTTGCTTAGGGTTGTTTTGGAGGTGAGTAACTTTTTGTAGAGCTTAATTGAGGTTGTGATAGGTGATTCGGAGTACTTGATATCTGATTTTGAGTAGATTTTGTTGGCATATTGCGGCTTAGTTATGATATTAGGTCGTTGGTAAGATCAGGATTTTGTGCTTTTTGTAATAGGGATTAAAATTCTCCTGATTTTAGGTGTGTGTTATTATTCGTTTGTGGCTCTGTCTAGGATTTATATGAATCTACTCTTAGCTAATAGGGTTTGATAATGATAGAATAAGTAGGTGTTTTGATTAGCTTTATTTTTTCTTGGTCTTCCTCGGTCTGTTTATTAAAAACATTTCTATTCGGATTTATGAATAGTAGTGCCTGCCCAGTGCTTTGTAAATGGCCGCAGTATTTTGACTGTGCTAAGGTAGCATAATTAGTTGCCTCATAATTGGAGGATTGTTTGAAAGGTTTGACTTGAGGATTTGACTAGATTAGGGCTTGGGCTGAAATTGGAGTTGAGGTGCAGATCCCTCGGATTTTTAATAAGACGGAAAGACCCCGAGATCTTTATATTGTGTTATTTGTTTGGGGTAAAATGCTATGTTTTATGTTATTTTTGATCCTAATGGATAAAAGGTTTAAGTTACCTCGGGGATAACTAGGTAAAAAATAAGGAGAGGTCGGATCGATTTATTTTATTGCTATCTCGATGTTGACTTGGGGAAAAGTAGAGGGGTGTAGGAGTTTCTTTACTGGGTCTGTTCGACCGTAGTTTCTCTCATGAGTTGAGTTAAGACCGGCGTGAGCCAGGTCGGTTCTTATCTATTGGTGGTGTGGATTAGTACGAAAGGATTGTTTGTGCTCTAGGTTAGGAGCGTGACGCTTTGTGCGTATTACTTTGCAAAGGTATTATAGGTATTTGATGCCCTCGCTTTAGATCTATTTAATCCTGGTTGTGGGAGAGTCAGAAACAGATTTACATAAGGAGATTTTGGTAGTCAGACATAGTTTTGGTAATTGTGTTTTCTTAGTAGTTAGAGCTTTAAGTTGAGGGTAACCTTGATTGGGCTGTTTTTGAGTGAAGTGGTGAATGCTCAGTGCCAGCATCCGCGGTTATTCTGTTAGCTTCTTCTCCTGGTTAGTTGGTGTAAAGTATTTAGGACTAAGGTCTAGGTTTGAGTATAATCTTCCTGTTGTTGATAAGATGTTCTAGTTATTTTGTCTCGTTATCATAGAAAAGGATTAGATACCCTTGTATATGCGATTTTATTTTGTCTCCTTAGTATAAACTAAAAGGATTTGGCAGCCGATGAGGTTCTACCGGGGGAACGTGTATTGTAATAGATAGTCCGCTTAGTAGTTGACCCTTTTTAAGTTTGTTAGTGTATATCCGGTTTAAGATTTGTGATTAGTGTCAACGAGTGTAATTGTGTACTATTTAAGCCAGGTCAATGTGCTGCTAATATTGGGGGGTTTATGCGTTACTTTGTTAAAATTGTTATTGTGTAAGGTAATAGCTGTATTTAGGACTCGGAAGTAGGTGGGATGTTTGTAAATATTAGTTAGGTTTTCCTATCGAATAGGATTTAGTTGGGGTACACACCGCCCGTCACCCAGGGTGTTAGCTGTGGTAAGTCGTAACATGGTAATGTTGGGGGAACCCGACGTTAGTTGTCTTGTGAGTTTATATTGCGGGCTATAATGGTTTTTACTAAAGTGCTTTATATGGATTTGATAGTTTATATCTTGTTGGTTTGTGCTTTTATACCAATTTGGGTTTTTGTTGTCTTAGCTTGACAATTGTTTGGGTCTAATACGGTGGCGTCTCATAAAAAAGAGAGAGATGTAGTTGAGTTTTTTTGGACAGTGGTTCCGTCGAGTTGTGTTATTGTTCTATGCTACTATAATCTAAAATGTATATCCTATGATATGCTAGATATTCCCAGTAAGATTATAAAGGTTGTTGGTCGTCAGTGATACTGGAGTTATGATGTTGAGGTAGAAGATGAGGAGTTTGATTCTGTTATGAGTGATTTTGTTATGGGGGTGGATAAGCCTCTTCGGATGGTTCGGGGTAATTTTCATCAGCTTATGGTTACTTCTTCAGATGTTATTCATTCTTTTTCGGTTCCGGAGTTTAATATAAAGACTGATGCTATACCTGGGCGGTTAAATTGTGTTTCCTATTGTCCTGGTCATTTGGGCATTTATGTGGGTTATTGTACGGAGTTGTGTGGTGCGGGTCATGCATACATGCCTATTGTGGTTGAAGTAGTTATGCCTGGTGAGTATGAAGGTTGTTAGATCTTGCTTGTTTGGCATTGTTAGGGTTTGTAAATAGGTTAGATGTTGTCTACTATACTTGCTAAGGTCTATTTTAGTTGCCTTCTAGGCTTTTCATTTGTTTCTCACCCCATAGTTTATTGTTTGTTGTTGATAGGTGCTGCTTTAAGTATTTCTGGTTTGGGTTATTTGGTTGTAGGGTTCAGTTGATATTTAGTGGTTTTCTGTTTGGTTTATGTGGGTGGCGTTTATGTGTTGTTTATTTTTGTTTCCATTCATACCCCCAATCCATTACCTAAATTTAGAGGTATTGGGATTGATGGGCTGGTTCTGTTTTTTGGATTCTTGTGTGTTTTTTCTTTTGTTTTTTTTTCTGTTCCCTCTTTGTGTGATAGTAGTTTTTATTTATGTTCTAGGTTTGAGGGTTTGTCTTACTGTTTGTTTTGTTTGGTTTTGATGATCGGTTTTGTTTGTGTAAGTGTTGTGGTAAGTTCTGAGGGGGGATTTTTTCGGTAGTTAGGGTTACTGGTTTAGTATAAGTTTAGTGCGTGGGATTGTAGCTTCTGAGGTAGCGTTTTGGTCTGGCCAGAGTCTGGAGTGCCAGAGTTTATGGGTGTGGTTTAGGATCATGTTATGACATTATTTTGTCCTCTAGGCGTGTAAGGTTTTGTGAATGATTTGAAGTCATTCTTTTCATATTTACTTATGATGCTCGCTGTTTTACATGAGTGCCAGATTATATGGGTTGGTTTTAAGCGTCAAATATGGGGTTTGCCCCTCGTGTGTTGTTTGATATCCGATTGGGTTTACGTTTCGGCCGTAGATTTGGAATGTTTTATTTCTATCAAAGGTGTTGTTGTTGTGTTTTTTATTTTTGGGGGTGTATGTTTTTTGGTTTAGCGGGTGAGATGAGTTGTTGGGTTGTTTTAGGGTGTTGGGTTATGATAGGTATGGGGGTTTTGAGTTTATGATTGATTTGGTTGGGGTTGGTTGCTTTTTTATGTTGTTTTGTTGTGGTTCTGTGGCTTTAGTTTATTGTTTTCATTATTTTATGGGTAGGTTTAGGTCTGTTCTGTTGTTTCCGTTGATGGTTTGGTTTTTGGGAACTATGGGTGTTTTGGTTTTTAGCTCTTCTTTGTTGTTTTCTCTGATCTTTTGGGAGTATTTAGGTTTGGTTAGTTTTTTTTTGATTTTATTTTATGCTAAAATGAGTAGTTTGCGAGCTTCTTTGGTGACTCTTTTTGCTTCTCGGTTTGGTGATGTTTCTGTATTTGGCATGTTGATGTGGGTTAGTTGATGGGCGGATGTTTCTGGTTTGGTTTTTGTTTTATTTTATTTGTTGGTGGTTATGACTAAGAGTGCTTGTTTTCCGTTTATTTCTTGGTTGTTGGAGGCTATGCGCGCTCCTACTCCTGTTAGTTCTTTGGTGCATTCTTCTACCTTGGTTGCTGCCGGGGTTTGGTTTTTTTTACGATATGGTTGTTTGAGTAGTGTATGGGTTGATTTTTTCTTGGTTTTTTTCTGCTTTCTTACTATTATAGTGACGGCTGTTTGTTCTATTGTTTTTATGGACTTAAAGAAGATTGTTGCTTTATCCACTTGTAATAAAGTTTCTTGGTGTATTGTTTTTTTTGTTTGTGGGGATCTGTGTTTAGCATTGTTGCAATTGATTACTCATGGTTTATGTAAGTGTTACTTGTTTATGAGTGTTGGGGATTTGATGAGGCAGTCTGGTTCTAGTCAAAGCTCTGTTGGTGTCTATTTGGGACGTTATAGAGGTCGTTTCTTGCCCTTAGTTCAGGGATTTTTGGTTTTGTCGTTGTGTGGTTTGCCCTTTTTGGGTGTCTTTTTTTCTAAGCATTCTCTTTTTTCTTTATTGCTTTATGGGGGTGGGTTTGGTTTAGTTTTGGTTTGTTTTCTGTCTCTTTTTTTGTCTTATGTTTATTCTGTGCGGTTTGCTTTATTATTGCTTGGTTCTGTAGGGGGCTTAAGGTTTGGGGTTTCTAGTCTTTTTTTGGTTGTTTGTCCCTTAGTGTTTTGTGGGGGTGTGTTGAATTATTTGGGGGATTTGGTTAGTGCGGAGGTTGTTGGTATTTCTTGGTGAGGTTCTTTGGCTGTTTTGGGGGTTCAGTGTTTTGGGTGTTTATTTGGCTGGCTGTTGTATTGGTGTTGGATGGGTGAGGGTTATTGGAGTTCTATGCTTTGAGGGGGAGAGGGATATGTTTCGTTAGTTTATAGCTGGTTTGGTTTTATTAGGGAGATTTGTCTTGTTTCTTTTTATCGTTGGGAGGTTTACTTGTTGGAGAGGTTTTTTGGGTTAGGTGTGTGGCGTTGGTTATTGTTTCGTGGTTCTTTTTTTTCTATTAGTTTTGTGGTTTTAGGGTTGGTTTGTGTTCTTCTTGTTTCCTATGTGTTGTAGTGTGGTTGCTTTGTTTTTTATGTCGATTAGGTGTTGTTTTTTACATACCAGTTTTTCGTGTTGGAGTGGGTCTATTACGACCATTCGATAGGTATTTCGGGTGTTCTTTGTTTTTTAGTTTTGCTGTGTTTGCTTTAGTGTTTTGGTTTTGTAATACTCCCCCCTTATGAGATTTTTTTTGGGGTGGTTTTTTGTAAAGTGGGTAGTTATGCATTTTGGTTTTGTTGACATATTTATTATATATGTGCCTATAATGACATAAATTTTGTGTTTAGTGGTTTCGGTAGTATAAGTTAGTATTTCGTCTTTCCAAGTCGGGGGTCTAGATTTAGTCGATGCATGGTTAGTTTGGTGTTAGGATAGGCATCTGGTGTAGTTGTGCCCCTGGTGGGGGGAGAGGGAGTTGGTTCTTGTGGGTTAGTTGAGAGTAATAGGAGTGTTAGGATAGGCATCTGGTGTAGTTGTGCCCCTGGTGGGGGGAGAGGGAGTTGGTTCTTGTGGGTTAGTTGAGAGTAATAGGAGTGTTAGGATAGGCATCTGGTGTAGTTGTGCCCCTGGTGGGGGGAGAGGGAGTTGGTTCTTGTGGGTTAGTTGAGAGTAATAGGAGTGTTAGGATAGGCATCTGGTGTAGTTGTGCCCCTGGTGGGGGGAGAGGGAGTTGGTTCTTGTGGGTTAGTTGAGAGTAATAGGAGTGTTAGGATAGGCATCTGGTGTAGTTGTGCCCCTGGTGGGGGGAGAGGGAGTTGGTTCTTGTGGGTTAGTTGAGAGTAATAGGAGTGTTAGGATAGGCATCTGGTGTAGTTGTGCCCCTGGTGGGGGGAGAGGGAGTTGGTTCTTGTGGGTTAGTTGAGAGTAATAGGAGTGTTAGGATAGGCATCTGGTGTAGTTGTGCCCCTGGTGGGGGGAGAGGGAGTTGGTTCTTGTGGGTTAGTTGAGAGTAATAGGAGTGTTAGGATAGGCATCTGGTGTAGTTGTGCCCCTGGTGGGGGGAGAGGGAGTTGGTTCTTGTGGGTTAGTTGAGAGTAATAGGAGTGTTAGGATAGGGGATCGTATATATATACATATTAAGAGTTGTGCCCCTGGTGGGGGGAGAGGGAGTTGGTTCTTGTGGGCTGATCTATTTATTTGGAGTATGTTGTTTTATCTCTTCCTGTTTT